TGGCGGTTCGATTCGATGTTGTTTAACGGGGAGTTAGAATACAGGTGTAGGCTAAGTAAATCAATGGACAGTCTTGATCCTTTTGAAAATACCAGTGTAAGTGAAGATCCAATTTTAAATGATATGGATAAAGACATTTTAAATTTTAGCGACAAGTCTAATTACAGTAATGTTGATCATTTAGTCGGCGACAGATACATTCGGAATTTCATATCTGATGACACTTTTTTCGTTAGGGATAGTAATGGGGACAGTTATTCCATATATTTTGATATTGAAAATAAAAATTTTGAGATTGACAACAACCGTTCTTTTCTAAGTGAACTAAAAAGTTCTTTTTATAGTTATCAGACTTCTAGTTATATGAATAATGCACCCCAAAGTGACGATACTCGCCACGATCATTACATGTATGATACTAATTCTCATTATAGTTGGAATAATCACATTAATAGTTGTATTGACAGTTATCTTGGTTCTCAAATTTGTATTGATAGTTATATTTTAAGCAACAGTAACAATTACAGTGACAGCTACATTTATAGTTACATTTGTGGCGAAAGCGTAAATAGTAGTAAAAGCGAGAGTTCCAGTATAAAAACTAGCACAGATGATAGTGATTTTAGTATAAGTTCTAATAATTTAAATGTAACTCAAAAATACAGGCATTTGTGGATTCAATGCGAAAATTGTTATGGATTAAATTATAAGAAATTTTTAAAATCAAAAATGAATATTTGTGAACAATGTGGATGTCATTTGAAAATGAGTAGTTTTGATAGAATCGAACTTTCGATTGATCCCGGTACTTGGGATCCTATGAACGAAGACATGGTCTCTCTGGATCCCATTGAATTTCATTCGGAGGAGGAACCTTATAAAGATCGTATTGATTCTTATCAAAAAAATACAGGATTAACTGAGGCTGTTCAAACAGGCACAGGTCAACTAAATGGTATTCCCGTAGCAATTGGTGTTATGGATTTTCAGTTTATGGGTGGTAGTATGGGATCTGTAGTGGGCGAAAAAATCACACGTTTGGCCGAGTATGCTACCAATCAATTTTTACCTCTTATTCTAGTGTGTGCTTCCGGAGGAGCACGCATGCAAGAAGGAAGCTTGAGCCTGATGCAAATGGCTAAAATATCTTCCGCTTTATATGATTATCAATTAAATAAAAAGTTATTTTATGTAGCAATCCTTACATCCCCTACCACAGGCGGGGTGACGGCTAGTTTTGGTATGTTGGGAGATATCATTATTGCCGAACCCAATGCTTATATTGCATTTGCAGGTAAAAGAGTAATTGAACAAACATTGAATAAGACAGTACCTGAGGATTCACAAGTGGCTGAATATTTATTCCATAAGGGCTTATTCGATCCAATCGTACCACGTAATCCTTTAAAGGGCGTTCTGAGTGAGTTATTTCGGCTACATGCTTTCTTTCCTTTGAATGAAAATTAGATTAGAGCCTTAGAGTCTTAATTTAATATTTAATAAGAGTATTAATTTAATAAAACTTAATAAATTTTTTTATGTGTGGTGATCAAGTAGTTATTTAAGGAATCAAAGTCAAAATCCGAAGAATGGATTTTGACTTTGGTAACATAAGATTGAATTGTAGAAAGAACCATCCGGATCGTTTTTTTATCGATATTCCTGGTTACTAATACTAACTAGGAAATCTCTATTAAACAAAAGAGTGAATTCTTTCGCTTTCTTCCGTGGAATTAGTTAACAAGGTCTTGCATCTTTCTATATCTCCCGAAAATAATCCCCCACTAAGAATCCTTTTTGTTGGATCGTATTATAACGAATTCTTTAGGAGTTTTTAGGAAATACTTTAAAATTTTATTAAATTATGAAATTTATAAGACAAGAAAAGATAATAACTACTAATACGAATATAAAAAGGGTGGATTATCGTATATATATATTTCATGTAGAAACATGTAGAAAGATGAATTAGAAACATGTAGAAAGATGAATAGGTCCATTTATTTATATATTTATTTATTAATTAATATATATTTATTAAATTAATATAGATTTCTTAAAACATATACTTATAGACTCCCTATCCCTATTAAGTATATATATACTCACTTAGGTATACTTAGTATAATATAACAATTATATATGAATTATAAGATATCTTTATAACAATATAAGGATAAGGTTCAAATATAAAACAATAAATATAACAATAAATAACAGGTACAAATATTAAATCGAGGTACCCATTCTATGATAACTCTCAACAGTCTCCCCTCCATTTTTGTGCCTTTAGTGGGCTTAGTATTTCCGGCAATTGCAATGGCTTCTTTATCTCTTTATGTTCAAAAAAACAAGATTTTTTAGATACAACAAGGACAAATCTTATATATATATATATATTTTTTTCAAGACTTACTTGGATCATAACACGGATATCTATTTAGTAAAATATGGTATAATATGCGGCTTCCTTCGGGCATAAGCTCTTATGTATGTGTAAACATGATAAATGAATTATAACTATTTTCAAATAGATCGGGATCGGGGAGAATTTCTGAAATGTAAAGTCATCTATATGTATTAGGAAATCATATGAAAGGGATGTTATTATTTTAGTTTGGATCTAAGAAATTCGATGAATTATCCCTAAAGGTTCACATCATAATAGTGCTGGTTGATGAGAGTTACTTCGGAAACAAAAAAAAAAGTAAAAAAAAAAATTATTTTTGTTATTCTCCCAATTCCAATAAAATGCAACTAGGTCTAGTTAGAGTATGAGTTGGCGATCAGAACGTATATGGGTAGAACTTATAGCGGGGTCTCGAAAAACAAGTAATTTCTGTTGGGCCTTTATTCTTTTTTTAGGTTCATTAGGGTTTTTATTGGTTGGAACGTCCAGTTATTTTGGTAGGAATTTTATATCTTTATTTCCTTCTCAGCAAATAATTTTTTTTCCACAAGGTATCGTGATGTCTTTCTATGGGATCGCAGGTCTTTTTATTAGCTCCTATTTGTGGTGCACAATTTCGTGGAATGTAGGTAGTGGTTATGATCGATTCGATATAAAAGAGGGCATAGTGTGTATTTTTCGTTGGGGATTTCCTGGAAAAAATCGTCGCATATTCCTCCGATTCCTTATGAAAGACATTCAGTCCATCAGAATAGAAATTAAAGAGGGTATTTATGCTCGTCGTGTCCTTTATATGGAAATAAAAGGACAAGGAGCCATTCCCTTGACTCGTACTGATGAGAATTTTACTCCACGAGAGATTGAGCAAAAAGCTGCTGAATTGGCCTATTTCTTGCGTGTACCAATTGAAGTATTTTGAAAAAAGGAACTGAAGAATGAATACTTTGCAAGAGATAAAAAACTCAAGAATCATCTTTTTTTCTATAGCATAACTTAACTGAAGTTTCTTCAGAACGCTTACTCGAGCCAAAGCAAACGTATATGAAACAATTCGAAAACTAAATTGTTTATGTCCACAATTTTTTTTATGCGTATGTAAATCCACTTAACTCAATTCAGTAACAAATCTAAATGATAGATTCATCATATATCAAAACAAAACATTTCATCATAAAGTAAAGAATTTTTTTTCTAAATATTTGATATTTTGATAGAACGGGAGTTCTTTCGTCTCGAAATCCGACTACTATTAATTTGAAGAGGGCTCTTTCTTATTCTATATTCTTTCTAAATTCAAGGACTAACCGCTGTACTGAATCACAAAAAAATCCGGAAATACATCGATGACTTGTAATAGAACTTATGCTTGATAGAAATATTAGTATCATATAGAGTCGACGAATGAGGTGCGTTCATTAAAAATTTTAAAATTCACAGACGAAAAAATGGCAAAAAAGAAAGTATTAATTTCCCTTCTATATCTTGCATCTATAGTATTTTTGCCTTGGTGGATCTCTCTCTCATTTAATAAAAGTCTGGAATCTTGGTTTACTAATTGGTGGAATACTAGGCAATCCGAAATTTTTTTGAATGATATTCAAGAAAAGAGTATTCTAAAAGAATTCATAGACTTAGAGGAACTCTTACGTTTGGACGAAATGATAAAGGAATACCCGGAAACACATTTACAAAAGCCTCGCATCGAAATCTACAAAGAAACGATCCAATTGATCAAGATGCACAACGAGGATCGCATCCATACAATTTTACACTTCTCGACAAATATAATCTGTTTCGGTATTCTAAGTGGTTATTCTATTCTAGGTAATGAAGAACTTGTTATTCTTAACTCTTGGTTTCAAGAATTCCTATACAACTTAAGCGACACAATAAAAGCTTTTTCTATTCTTTTATTAACTGATTTATGTATAGGATTCCATTCGCCCCACGGTTGGGAATTAATGATTGGCTCTGTCTACAAAGATTTTGGATTTGCTCATAATGATCAAATTATATCCGGTCTTGTTTCTACTTTTCCAGTCATTTTAGATACAATTTTTAAATATTGGATCTTTCGTTATTTAAATCGTGTATCTCCTTCACTTGTAGTGATTTATCATTCAATGAATGACTGAAAAGTGATCGAACGATCCAATTATAATATTTGTTACTTTGTACATAAGCAAAACATTCAAAATTGTACTTACTACCCATCCAAGGGATTCCTCCAATATTCCAGTAAAATTATTTATATTTAATATTTAAGTAAATAGCAAAATTATAGATAGGGAACTATACTAGCGACCTACCTAATTTTATTGTAGAAATTTTCGGGATCAATGATTGGACCATGCAAACTAAAAATACCTTTTCTTGGATAAAGAAAGAGATTACTAGATCCATTTCCGTATCGCTCATGATATATATACTAACCCAGGCACCCCTTTCAAATGCATATCCCATTTTTGCACAGCAGGGTTATGAAAATCCACGAGAAGCGACTGGCCGTATTGTATGTGCCAATTGCCATTTAGCTAATAAACCCGTGGATATCGAGGTTCCACAAGCGGTACTTCCTGATACTGTATTT